GAAACATTACAAGGATTCTATCTCTCTAAAAAAGATCTTTTTTGTAGTGCAAGTTAATTCTTTCGAGTTTATTTTTTTGTTCCTATTCTCCTTTCTCATAAAAAGGTACTTTAAGTAAAGGATTACTTCGTTCTTGATAGTTATTTACTTAATCGGTGGATAGGAAAATACTCTGGATCGGAATCGTGGGGAGTACTCCTTCATCATTTCTACCAACATAAAGCCCCAATTAGAATCCCTTTTATGCTATGCAGTATGAACAGAAAAATCCTGTTGAATAACTTACATAATCTCTATTACGAATCCTTTGTGTACCTTGGTGTTCCTAACTATCCACCCTTTTTGGTCACAAGGACCCCCCCGCTCATTAGGGTAATACATGTCTGTTAATAGCTAGTAAAATCCCTAGATAGTTGCTCCTTTTTAACCCGCTTCAAGTCATGATGACTAATCACTCAATCTTGGGGTAAATAGTATAGTATATAATGCTTATGTTTACTTTCACTTAACACTTGTACATAGGAAATGAGACTGAATCTTTTTACTGCAAAGTAAGAAACTGTTTTTTTCACTCATATAACTATCTGGTTTAGTTCATCAACCCGAATGATGAATAAAAAATAAAAAGGTATATTCAACCCATGAAATTTCCTTCCTAGAAAGAAAAGACATAGAGGAAATTTTATGTCTTAACGAATCACACGTAGAGATATTGATAACACACATAGAGTTAATGGTATTTCATAACTAATTGATTGAGCAGCAGCCCGTAAACCACCTAAAAAGGAATATTTATTATTTGATCCATAACCTGACATAAGAAGGCCCACGGGAGCAATACTTGAAATGGCAATCCATAAAAAAACACCAATACTTAAATCGGCTAGAACAAGGCGATATCCAAAAGGAATTACTAAAGAACTTAGTAGAATTGATGTGACTGCTATGGATGGTCCGATACTGAATAAACGAGTATCTCCTCTTGATGGAAGAAGATTCTCTTTGAAAAGTAATTTTGTACCATCTGCTAAAGCTTGAAGAATTCCCAAAGGCCCGGCGTATTCAGGGCCAATACGTTGTTGTATCCCCGCAGATATTTCTCTTTCTAACCAAACAATTACTAGTACACCTATTGTGATTCCTAATACAGGAGTAAAAATAGGGACAAGCATCCATATGATCTCATATACCTCTTTTAAGGATTCCAATCTAAAAAAAGAATTGATAGCTTGTACTTCTGTTGTATCTATTATCATTTTAACGATCAACTTCTCCCATAATGATATCTATGCTACCTAGTATTGTCATAATATCAGCCAATTTCATTCTTTTAACTAATTGAGGAAGGATTTGCAAATTGATAAAACCCGGTGGTCGGATTTTCCATCTCCAAGGAAAAACACCCTTATCTCCTATCAGAAAAATTCCTAATTCTCCTTTTGGGGCTTCGACTCTCACATAAAGTTCTTGTTTTGACAATTCAAAAGTAGGAGAAGGTTTTTTACTTATAAATCGATAGTCAAAATCATTCCATTCGGGATCCCATACTTTATCAAAGCGCCGGATTTCTAAATTCTCATAGGGCCCCCCCGGAATTCCTTCTAAAGCCTGTTGAATAATTTTTATTGATTCTGTCATTTCACCGATTCGTACTAAATAACGAGCTAATGAATCCCCTTCCTTTTGCCATTGAACTCCCCAATCAAATTCATCGTAAGACTCATAATGATCAACCTTTCGAAGATCCCATTGTATTCCGGAAGCTCGTAGCATTGGTCCCGATAAACCCCAATTAATTGCCTCCTCTCCGCCAATAATGCCTACTCCCTCAACTCGCTCTAAAAAAACAGGATTCCGTGTAATAAGTCTTTGATATTCAGTAACTCTTGTTAAAAAATAATCACAAAAATCCAAACATTTATCTACCCAGCCATAAGGTAAATCAGCAGCGACTCCTCCAATACGAAAATAATTATGCATCATTCGCATACCGGTAGCAGCTTCGAATAGGTCATATATCAATTCTCTTTCTCGAAAAATATAGAAGAAGGGGGTCTGTGCGCCAATATCTGCCATAAAAGGGCCAAGCCATAACAAATGCGAAGCTATACGACTTAACTCTAACATAATGACTCTGATATAGCTGGCCCTTTTAGGCACTTGAATATTGCCTAACTGCTCTGGTGCATTTACAGTTATTGCTTCAGTGAACATAGTAGCTAAATAATCCCAACGTGTTACATAAGGTAAATATTGTATAATTGTTCGGTTTTCCGCAATTTTTTCCATTCCTCTATGTAAATAACCCAAAATCGGTTCACAGTCAATAACATCTTCACCATCTAGAGTAACAATGAGTCGAAGAACACCGTGCATTGATGGGTGCTGAGGGCCCATATTGACTATCATAAGGTTATTTCGTGTAGCTGGTGCAGTCATAGGTTTTTTCCCGATTCATTCTTCCATGAATTGCTGAAAGCGAAAAGAGGTTCATCAAAATTTAAGCGAAAATTCAAAACGACTCTTCAAATTAATGATTTTTTGTTTCTCGAATCTCCAACTGTCCGATTAATTCTTTATAACGTACTCTATTTTTTTTTGACAAATAGGCGAGCAGCCGTTGACGTTTTCCTAGAATTTTACGCAGACCTCTCTGAGATAAATAGTCTTTTTTGTGCAATTCCAAATGTGAAGTAAGTCTCCGTATCCTATTGGTGAAACTCACTACTTGAAATTCAACAGACCCCTTGTTGTCTTCGTTTTCCTCTTTCAAAATAATTGCACTGAATGGATTTTTTATCATAAAAAAAGCTCCTTCTACCCTTTAATTTACATATAAAATATATTATTTGATCAGTAATAATAATATTAGTCATTTTAATGTAGTAATTAGTATACACAAGAATTTTAATTTTAGTTGGACAGGGATAAAAAAGTAGATGTTACGTTTTTACACTTACAACGTCAAATAATTTAGACCGAAAATTCGGAATATTCCATATATTCGTTTATTTTATAGATTTTATCCAAACAAATTGATACGTCATTGACTTAGTATTAAATAAAAAAGATCTAATATTAGACTGGGACGTAAGACAGGGCATATGTGCATCTGTTTGCTTTTCTATATGGTACAGAATATATAGGAAAAATGTACCATCAAACAATTTTTAATTGTGGATATATTCTTAACAAACTAAAACGGCTTCCATTATTGGTATTAAACCAATATCTATTCATACAAGCTAAGTCTTCTAATCGATAATTAGGCCAAAGAAATAACTTTAATTTAATTAATTCATTTTTATCTCTATCAAGATGCTTTTTTTGATCCAAAAAAGGATTCCTGTTTTTTATGTTCTTTTTGTTACAAAATACTCGATTTTTATCCACACTATTTATATTCTTTGAGTTGAAAGAAATTAGAATTCTCAATTCTCTACGACGTCTAGATGATAAAATCTTTTCAGGAACGATAAAATCATAATGTTTTTTGTCTCTCTTTCGAATTATTATTTGATATCTTGGGATAGATTCATCCAATTTATTTTTATTGATATATCTTTGTTCTCGATATCTTTGAGGAGTTTGGTACTTACTTTTATGAACCAACGATATACCTACGGTTTGATATATAATAAAGTATCCGTCGTTTTTTACAGACAAACGAATGGGATCGATAAAAAATATCCCCTTTTTATTCAATTCCATAGGAGTCAATTTTTTTCGAATCACCATTATATCCAGATTTATTTCTTTCCTTTGAATAGACGATATAGTAGTATCTCTTGGATTTATCAGTCCAAGCAAGTAACAATATATCTTGATATTATTGATCATTCTTTCAGTTAAATTCGGAATTAAACCATCGTCTATTATCCATTGAAAAAGAAAATAGTGTTTCCGTAAGAAAATTATTTCTGGTCTCATCTTATTTCGGATCTTATATTGTTTTTTCATTTTATCTTGGTTTTGTGAATATGATCCAAGGCCTCTTCGGCCCGCGGGTTCTTTTTCTTCTTGATTTCGATTCATTAATTCAGAATATCTTTTTTCACTCGATGGTCTAAAAAAATGGAATTTTTTCTTTTCATTGATGTTTTTCTTTTTATTTAAATTTAAAAGAAGTAATTTGCTTGGTATAATCCATGGTTTTATTTTGTATACATTATAAAGTGGCACAAATTCTGGGAAGAACGGAAGTTTCATATTTGTCGATATTGGGTTTAGGATTTCTTCATTCATTTCCATCCAATCAAAAAAGAGTTTCTTGTCATTGATTGGATTTATTTCTAAATCTTGATGAATCATCAGATAAAAAATATCGTTTTTATCCATTTTCTCAATTTTTTGGTAATTCTTACTTCCAAGCTTAGTATTTATATTACTGCTATAATCCATTTTGGTCCAGGCCTCAATATCTATTTTTTGTCTTAGAAAAAAATTGAGAATTGTCCAATCAAAATATTTTCTATCTGGATTTTTTTGCATATACATAATATCGCCCTTTTCTAGATAATGATTGATAGGAATTTCCTCCAGGCTTTCAAATAAATTTTGTTTAGAATTGTTGTAATTAAAAGTAATTTTTTGGTTGTTATTTAATTCTGATGGTGATCCATAAATAATATATGAGGACTTCTTAATTTCAGAATTAATAGATTTATATGATAAAAGATTATATATATAGTATTTTGGAAAATTATCTTTTTGGTTTGGTAATGGATATACTTTAAAATCCTTTTGTTTTTTGTGATAAAGTAATCGATCTTTTTCATACGAATTCCATTTTGTTAAATCTTTATTTTGGGTAATACCACCTTCATTTATTGTAGTTCGCCATTTTTGTGGTATTAATTCTCTAATCTGAGATAAATTGTATTGATAATGACCTCTTAACCAGTTTTTCCATTGATTCGTTTCAGAACTTGAAAGTTTTGTATGTCTTAATTCGGAATGAAATATTCCTTGTGTTACAAAATAATTTTTTATTGCAGTCTTAAGAAAAACGGGAGTTCCATGATACTCAAAAATAGATCTTAACTTATACAAATTAATAACTTGGGTTTGTGATAATTTGTAAAATACATATGCTTGTGATAAAGAGGATAAGTCAAAAAAAAGATGTGAATTCCTCTTACTATTCTTAATATTGTAAAGTTCACTTTTTAGAGTCGAAATAAAGTTAATTTCTTTTTTGTTTTTTTTTTTTTTTATTTCTTGGTTTGTTTTATTATTGTAAATGTATTTATCAAAACAAAAATTTCTTGATTCAAGAACTAGTTGTGTAGGAATTCTGGCAATATGAATGATACATAGAAAGATATCGATGTATATTCTTTTAATGAAAATTTTTATAAACAAATCTAATTTATAGATTAATCGATTTATTCTTTTTTTTATTTTTAATATTTTCCAAAAAATTTTTGGTGATTTTTCTTTTCCATTATAACTATAACTTGTTTTGTTAGGACTACTTCTTTTCTTGGCGTTGCTGTTTTTTTCTTTTGTAAGACTCTTTGTTTTCTTTCTGATTGTGCTTGTTCTATCAGCCATATTTTTAATTTTTTTTTCTCTCAGTGAATAATTTGTATTATCTGTAGATTTAATTTTTCTAAACGAGTCGTGAATTATCTGATTCCTAATTATAGAATCTTTTTTTTGGTTAGTTTCGCCGGGTTCATACACCTTTCTCAATATAAATAATAGAGTTGGATGTACTTTTAAGAGTTCTTTTTTTATTTTTTTTATAAACAGAAATAAAACGTTTTTGATAACCACCCTTTTTGGTTCTTTTGAATCTTGTATAAAATTTTTTGTTCTTTCTTTTAAAACGCTTATAACTCGAAAATGATTATTTTTCGTTTTTCGAATTTTTTTTTTAAGTTCTTTAAAAATAGGCTTAAAAAAGGAAGTTTTGGGGGGGACAGAACCAAAGGGAAGGGTAGTTTGCGTTCCCCAAGCCGTTAAAAAAGAAAACTTTTGTTGTTCTTTCTTTAGATCTTTATAAGAAGAAAAATAGGGCCTCAATTTGGATCTGTGCCAAGGTTTCAAATAAAAAGGAAATACTATTTTTATCTGAATACCATCTTTAAACCAATTTCTGGGAAGTTCGAGTTCTGATACTTGAACACCGTTATAGGTACATATAATATGCTTTTCTCTATTCCACTCATCGAAGTCCTCAGCCCACTCAGGGGGTTGAGATAATAAAATACGCCCAATATTTTTAACTATTATCAATGAAGGTAATAAAATATATTTTCTAAAAATAGATTGAATTATTAAAATTAAACTTCTTGTTGCTTGTGGATATGGAACAAAATCCCAGGCTTCCGCGATTTTTATCCACGTTTTTTCCTTTATTTTGTTCTCTTCTTCTTCCTTTTGTTTTTTTTTTTGTTCCTCTGTATAATCTTTAAATTCTGATCCTTTACCCATCCAATTTCTAAAAAAAAATTTCATCTGTTCAGGGATATTAAAAGAAAAAAGGGGGGATTTTTTTATTCTGTCCAAAAAAAGGGGGGAATGCGCATTTGCTTGAAACAATTTCGAAATAAAAGTTTTACGCCTTTGAACACGCATAGAACCTTTGATGAATTCTCGACGAAAATCTGATTCTTCCGAATAGTCTCTAATAGACACCCAGTTTTTGACACTTGCTTTGCGACTACGTTTAGTAGGCCTATAAATTATTACACGATCCCTTTTTCTTGAACGTATATGATAATCCAACGGTAGGCCTTCATGAGCTGCGCCCGACAGGAATTCCAATTCGGTAATAAGTTTGTATGACCATCTAGGGACTTTTTTACTGATTTCTTTTATTACAAATTTTTGTTTTGTTTTTTGACCATTAGGGCTAGTTAGAATTGTATTCAATAAAAATTTGTAAAATTTGGCTCTTTTTTCTGAACCAATCCTTCCTTGTTCTTTTTCTGAAAATAAAGAGAGGCCCTTCCAATTTAAACTCGATCCCGATTCTCTATCGAATTTACTGATTAAAGTAAATAAATGACGATTTTCCGTTGAAAAAGTTTTTTTATCAAATCGGTCTATTTTCTGTTCAACCTCTTGGTAATCAGTATCAGGAAGAAGGAGACTATGAATCTTATTAATTTCCATTGTCTCTATGAAATTTTCTAACGAAATTTTATTTATGATTGAAGGTGAAATTTTTTTTTTGATTGTTCCCCGATATAACCCATTCAAAATGGGATCATACATTTTAGGCAAGTAATATTTTCTAGTCTTATCATTACACAATCTAGTACTTTTTTCGAGTATATCTAGAGAAAAAAATCCCGTATCTAGAGCCTCAATTCTATTTAAAAACTCGTTGTTTAAGTTGTTATTTTTGTGTTGGTTAGTATAAACCCAATGATTGTACAGTTCATCCGAAGAGAGTTTTTCTAGTGTGGGCAGGGACATCCTTCTTTGTATCATTTCTCCAAAAGTTGACAAGCTAGGCGGATACGTAAAAGAGATTCTTTCTTTTCC